AACAAAGTAAATAAAAGCAATACAAGCATAGGAAATAGCATAGTATTGTCTGATTCATGGGGATAATAGAAAGTTCTTGTATTAAGTCCAAAATTTTCAACAGTAATAAAAGTTTGATTTCTTACATTATTACTAATTTTATATGTTTTATTGCAAAAAAAAGAAGCTCTTTTCGTATTATTCATTGTTAATAATGGTACTAACTCAAAATTTCTATTAAGTCTTTTTTCTTCTTCTTTACCCCATAAAGAGATTGAATATAAGGAGCTACTTTTTTTTCCGCTGTAATTTATAAAATAAGTGTTTAAATGTCCTTCAAAAGTAAGTAAATAAATCCGAAACATATAAAATGCGGTTAATCCCGCTGTTGAACAAGCTATTATTGCAAAAATTGGCGAAAACAACAAACTATCATTAAGAATTTCATCTTTAGACCAAAAACAAGCAAGGGGTGGAATACCACAAAGAGAAAGTGTTCCTACTAAAAAGGCAGTTTTTGTAATCGGTACGTGTTTTGTCAAACCACCCATAAGAATAATATTCTGACTTTTATTGGGAGAATATCCAACTATAGCTTCCATTGAATGAATTATGGATCCAGATCCTAAAAACAACAAAGCTTTCGAATAAGCATGAGTAATCAAATGAAATAAAGCGGATCGATAAGACCCCATACCTAGAGCTAACATCATATAACCCAGTTGAGACATTGTAGAATAGGCTAAACCTCTCTTAATGTCTTTTTGAGCAAGAGCTAAAGTGGCTCCTAAGAGTACTGTTATTATACCTATCAAAGATATTATATACATTATAGAAGGGATAACTATAAAAATAGGAAGAAGACGAGCTACAAGAAAAATTCCCGCCGCTACCATAGTAGCAGCATGGATAAGAGCCGAAATAGGAGTAGGGCCCTCCATGGCATCAGGTAACCATACATGAAGAGGAAATTGTGCGGATTTAGCAATAGGACCCACAAATAAGAGAAATGCACACAAAGTAAGGAATAAGAGATTTACTCTATTATTTAAAATTAAATTATTGAATATTTCGAACAAATCCTGAAATTCAAAACTGCCTGTTATCCAATAAAGACCTAAAATTCCTAATAATAAACCAAAATCCCCTACACGATTAGTTACAAAAGCTTTTTGACAAGCATTCGCCGCAACAGGTCGTGTGAACCAAAAACCTATTAATAAATATGAACACATTCCAACTAATTCCCAAAAAAAATAAACTTGTATCAAATTAGAACTAGTAACTAATCCTAACATTGAAGTATTAAAAAAACCCATATAAGCAAAAAACCTCAGATATCCTTGATCATGAGACATATAATTGTCACTATAAATCAGAACCAAAATCCCAACAGTTGTAATTAATATTGACATAATAGAAGTAAGTGGATCAATAAAGTAACCGAACTCAAAAGAAAATTCATTATTTATGGTCCAAGACCATACATTTTGATGAATAGAACTTAGAAAAATTTGTTGAATAAATAGATATAGTGCAAAGATCATAACTATACTTAGCAAAAAAATACTCAGAAAAGTCCACATACGCCGAAGATTTTTTGTTGCTGTCGGAAAAAGTAGAAGTCCAACTCCTAGTAAAATAGGTACTGGAAGTGGAATGAAAGGGATGATCCATGAATATTGATATGTATGTTCCATAAAAAAAAACCTTTTTTTTTTTTTTTTTTTCTTAAAAATTTTTTTTCTTATTCACTGGTTTGTATATATATATTTTTTTCAAAGGGGACAATAAAAAAGCACGCGATTTCAACCCGAAATATAAATTTTTTTTTTTGAATTAGTATAATCCTTCATAAATCTTTGAAAAGAAATATATATATATTCAAATCAAAAAATTATAAGTTATTAAATAATATTACTAAGCTATTGCAAAAAAAAAATTATTTGTCTTTTTTTATTACTACTAAAATATAATTGTGATTTTATACAGATACAGAAAAAGTTAATTATAATTACGTATTACAATAATTTATATACATATATTAAGAATAGAACAAAGATTTACACAAGAAAAAAATACTTAATATTAATAAAAAAAACTTTACATAAAAAATTTTTTTGAGTTTGATTATTTAGAATTATTAAGGAATTAATTTTAATTTTTGAATTTAGTGACTGTCTTCCAGTACACTAAGTGATCTTTTTTTTGCAAGAAATTTTTTTATAATCGATATTATTTTTTACATATGAAGTGTGAAGTGAAGAAATTTCATAATTTTATTAATTATATAATCTATATATAATCTATCAGTAGAGATTAATTAAATTAGCACTCTCGTACGGATTTCAAACGTTAAAAAAAAAAAAGAAAAAAAAGTAAAAAACCGTTGGGTTTTAAACTTTTGAATGTCTTTTTTGTTTTGAAAATAATATATAATAAAATTTTAAAGAAAAAAACTCAATATGGAGTACGAAAGAATATCATAATAAATGTCTTTGACATCCAACTATACCACTGAAAAACTTTTTTTTTTCATTTTTTAATGGCAGTTCCAAAAAAACGTACTTCTATCTCGAAAAAGCGTATTCGTAAAAATTTTTGGAAAAGGAAGGGATATTCGACATCGTTGAAAGCTTTTTCGTTAGGTAAATCGCTTTCTACAGGTAATTCAAAAAGTTTTTTTGTACAACAAAATAAATAAAAAACACTATAATAATTAGAATTATCCTAACTAAAAAACAAATTTTTTTTAGAATATATATATATATATAATCAATAGGAACCAAAAGAGGAAAAAAAAGACAATATATAGATAAAAATAAAGGTGAACATTTATTTATTTTTTTTCCAAAAAAGGGATTCTTATTTTCCCCATCACAAACTTGATGCAATAATAAATAAAGATTTTGTATTTCCTCTTAACGAGGAAATACAAAATCTTTAAGCGAAATCAATAGGTTCTTAAAATTAATAAAATCTTAAGTGAAAAAATTTTAACTTTATACCTTTAGGAATTATTTTTTATCTGAATTGTTATATTCTTTACTTGGAATAAAATTGATAAAATCATATACCCACAACAAGTGAATATTAGATAATAATAAATAATAATATATTTTATTTTTTTCTAAGCGATCAAAAAATCTTATGTTTGTACAATATAAAAAGATGTAGCAAAACAGGTAGTTTTATAATAATTTTTTTTATCTTGAGCAATTAGGCAAATCTGATTTTATTTAAAATTTATAAGGATTTTGGCGAAGTTTTAATTTTTAGAAAAATAATTTTGTTTTGTATTTTAGAAAAAAAAAAAGAAAGTATAAAAAGTTAATTTAAAAAATTTAAACTAACTCAGATAAAAAAAGATCTTAATTGAATTAAAACCCCAAATACCTATTTAAACAAGTTTTTCTTTTTCTTCATGAAATCTATTGTAATTGTAAATTCCATTGAATTGGCCTCTTGATTTAAATTTTAATCTCGACGATTGAATAAAAATCTGTTAGTATTGTTTTGAACAAGTTGCCGCTATGGTGAAATTGGTAGACACGCTGCTCTTAGGAAGCAGTGCTATAGCATCTCGGTTCGAGTCCGAGTAGCGGCATAAGATCTTATAAAAGAGATATTATATTATAAGTTTTATAATCAAACAAATACCCGACGTTTTTCGAAAATCGGGTAAAACCTAGTATTAATTTTTAACAAATTTTTTATGATTTTTTCAATTTTAGAGCATATATTAACTCATATATCTTTTTCGGTCGTTTCTATTGTACTGACAATTTATTTTTTAACTTTATTAGTTAATTTAGATGAAATAATAGGATTTTTTGATTCATCAGATAAAGGGATCGTAATTACGTTTTTTGGTATAACAGGATTATTATTCACTCGTTGTATTTATTCAGGACATTTTCCATTAAGTAATTTATATGAATCATTAATTTTTCTTTCATGGGCTTTTTCAATTATTCATATTGTTTCCTATTTTAATAAAAAAAAAAAAAATCACCTAAACGCAATAACTGCGCCAAGTGCTATTTTTATTCAGGGTTTTGCTACTTCAGGTCTTTTAAACAAAATGCCTCAGTCTGCAATATTAGTACCAGCTCTCCAGTCCCAGTGGTTAATGATGCACGTAAGTATGATGATATTAGGCTATGGCGCTCTGTTATGCGGATCATTATTATCAATAGCTCTTCTAGTCATTACATTTCGCAAAGTTGGCCCTACTTTTTGGAAAAAGAATATAAAAGAAAATAATTTATTAAATGAATTATTTTCTTTTGATGTACTTTACGACATAAATGAAAGAAATTCTATTTTACTACAACAAAACATTAATTTTAGTTTTTCTCGAAATTATTATAGGTATCAATTGATTGAACAATTAGATTATTGGAGTTTTCGTATTATTAGTCTTGGATTTATTTTTTTAACCGTCGGCATTCTTTCAGGAGCTGTATGGGCTAATGAAACGTGGGGTTCATATTGGAATTGGGATCCAAAAGAAACTTGGGCCTTTATTACTTGGACCATATTCGCAAGTTATTTACATATTAAAACAAATAGGAATGTTAGGGGTATAAATTCTGCAATTGTGGCTTCTATAGGCTTTCTTTTAATTTGGATATGCTATTTTGGCGTCAATCTTTTAGGAATAGGTTTACATAGTTATGGTTCATTTACATCGAATTAAATAAAACATTAACCAAAAAATAAAGGAATCCAAATAAAAAAGAATAGTATCTATATATTAAGTTAAGAAATCTTATTTAGTTTTAGTAGTAAATAATCAAGAACCTTTTGAATCAAGTAGTACAATGATTCAAAAGGTTCTCACAATACAAAGACCAAAGACTTCTGATTACAATTCAATTTAATGTTTTTTTTTATTACTGAAAACTATCCATAAAAATAATTAGATAAAATGGATTCGACCTTGTCATTTGCTAATGAGAGCACAAAATCAGGATAAATCCCAATACTTATTATGGGTAGAAGAATAGAGATTGAAAGAAATAACTCTCGGGGTCCAGAATCAAAAAAAGAAAAGTTTTTGACATTAATTAACTTGTATCCATAGAACATTTGACGTGACATAGATAATAAATATATAGGAGTTAATATCATTCCAATTGCCATTACAAAAATAATTAAAATTTTTGTAATTAATAAATATTTTTGGCTGGTAATTATTCCAACAAAAACGATTAATTCTGCAACAAAACCACTCATGCCCGGTAATGCAAGGGAAGCCATCGATAAGATAGTAAACATTGTAAATATCTTTGGGATGGAGATAGCCATTCCACCCATTTCATCAAGATAAACAAGCCGAATTCTATCATAACTAGTTCCTGCCAAGAAAAAAAGTGCAGCGCCAATAAATCCATGAGAGATTATTTGTAAAATAGCTCCATTAAGTCCAAGGTCTGTTATAGAACCAATACCTATAATTATAAAACCCATATGAGATACAGAAGAATAGGCTATTCTCTTTTTTAAATTACGTTGACCAGGAGATGTTGAAGCTGCATAAATTATTTGGATTGTACCGACTACCATCAACCAAGGAGAAAACATAGAATGAGCGTGAGGTAATAATTCCATATTGATTCGAACCAACCCATACGCTCCCATTTTTAATAAGATTCCAGCGAGAAGCATACAGGTACTGTAATGTGCCTCGCCGTGGGTGTCAGGTAACCAAGTATGTAAAGGTATAATCGGTGATTTGACGGCAAAAGCAATAAGAAATCCAATATAAAATAGTATTTCGAGTGTGACAGGATAGGATTGATTAGCTAATAGTTCTAAATTTAATGTTGGTTCATTCGAACCATATAAACTTATACCTAAAACTCCTATTAATAAAAAAATAGAACTTCCTGCAGTGTATAAAATAAATTTTGTAGCTGAATACAGACGTTTCTTTCCACCCCACATGGATAAAAGTAGATAAACGGGAATTAATTCTAATTCCCACATGATGAAAAAAAGTAAAAGATCTCGAGACGAAAATGATCCTATTTGACCACTGTACATTGCTAACATCAGGAAATGGAAAAATCGGGAATCCCGAGTAACAGGAAAAGCCGCTAAAGTAGCTAAAGTAGTAATAAATCCCGTCAGTAAAATTGTTCCTATAGAAAGTCCGTCTATTCCCATTCTCCAGTAAAAATCAAAAAAATTTATCCATTTATAATCTTCGGACAGTTGAATTAACGGATCGTCCATTTTATAATTATAACAAAAAGCGTAGGTCGTTAGAAGAAGTTCTAAGATACAAATGCATATAGTATACCATTTATTTACTTTATTTCCCCTATGCGGGAGAAATAACATTAACGAACCTGCAGATATTGGAAAAACAACAATTATTGTTAACCAAGGAAAATCATTCGTGGTAAAGACAAGATACACCAGGTCCAAAGAACGCGTACTCAAAAAAAATATATAAATAAAAAAATATAATTTAACTTTTTTGAGTACGAGTACTTGTCAATAAAAAAAATAAAATTTATTCCAAATTTATTCAAGTGAGGTTTTCGTTAACGTATCAATAAGCTAGACCCATGCTTCGAGTTGTTTCATGCCATAAATAAACTCGAACGCTCAAAAAATCCGTCGGACAGGCAGATTCACATCTCTTACAACCAACACAGTCCTCGGTTCTTGGAGCGGAAGCTATTTGCTTAGCTTTACATCCATCCCAAGGTATCATTTCTAATACGTCTGTAGGGCATGCTCGGACACATTGAGTACATCCTATACAGGTATCATAAATTTTTACTGAATGTGACATAGAATCTATAGTTTTTTGAATGTCATAAATTTTCAATCTAGTAAACTTCTAACTGAATGGTATATTAAAATACTAGATGAAGCAATGATTTCCTTTAATAGAATTTTTGTAACGAATTCTGGCTCAATTGATTAAAAAATGGGGCTAAAATACTTTGATTTCTTATATTTTCACAAATATACTCTAGTAAGTCATAACCTATTATATATGCAAATTAAAATCTATAATTTTTTTATTTATGCTACTTATTTAATAAGGTCGATTGGTTGATGCGAGTTGATTTTCTGTTACGATAAATTGACGAAACTATAGCTAATCCAATAGCTGCTTCAGCGGCTGCAATTGCTATAACAAAAATGCAGAAAATATCCCCTTTTAGTTGGGAATTATCAAAAAAATCAGAAAATGTTACGAAATTCATATTAACTGCATTGAGTATAAGTTCAAGACACATAAGAGCCCTAACCATATTTCGACTCGTAATCAATCCATAAAGACCAATCAAAAATAAATAGGCACTCAAAACAAGTACATGTTCGAGTATCATTCAGCAACTCCTTATCAATTTTGATTCATTTCAATATGTACAATAATTAACCGGATTCAATCAACTAGAATATAACAAAAAAGTACGAATAAAAACTATATTTAGGTAAAAATAAGGTAAAAAAATTTTTCAAATACAAATATATATATATAAAATATATATATATATTTAAAAAATTAAATAGTATTCAATAAAATTTAATTGAATTAACGAAAAAAAATAACATACACAAAGTTTTCTTTAGTCTTTACTATTTTTATTGACGAGCCACCGAAATTGCACCTATCAAAGCAACTAAAAGAATTATTGAAATGAGTTCAAATGGAAGAAAAAAATCTGTTGATAAATGAATTCCTATTTGTTGACTATTACTTATTAAATCTTGCTCTAGAATCTGGTTTAATCTTGTAGTCCAAATAACCCCATACCATGACGTATCGAGAATAGTATAAATTAATGAAAAAAGAATAGTTGTACAAACCAACGAAGTAATCCCATTCCCAACGGTCCACAGATTTAAATCTGTGGAATATTCTGAATCATTCATGAACATCACAGCAAATATGATTAAAACATTTATAGCCCCCACGTAAATAAGGAGTTGTGCAGCAGCTACAAAATGGGAATTTGATAGAATATACAATAAAGAAATACAAACAAGAACAAATCCTAAGGAAAAGGCCGAAAAAATTGGGTTGGGAAGTAATACCACTCCCAGACCTCCTACTATAATACCGGATCCCAGAAAAACTAAAAGAAAATCATGTATTGGTCCAGGCAAATCCATTATATTATAAAAAAAAAGAAAAAAATCGAAACCCTTTTCATGACCTTATTAATTTAACCGGGGATTTTGTTTTTAATATGTTTCTAATAGAGTGAAATTAGAATCTAATGGATATTAATTTATGTAGATACAATTATTAGACAGTTTCGCTTTTTTATGCTAAAGTGTTCAACCTCTCTGTTTCAAGAAAGTAATTACGAATTTATTATATTAAAAGAATTAGCCTTAATACTTAATATTATTATATAAATATAATACAAGTTTTTAATTAAATTCTTTATATAATTCAAAAATTTTTAATTATTTTTTTAATAAACTTAATGGGTTTACCCATTTTTTGTTTGAGGTGAATTCAAAATTGTTCGAATAGTGTAATCGTCAATTACTGACATTGGTAAACGACCCAAAGCTATTTGATTATAATTCAATTCGTGACGATCATAAGTTGAAAATTCATATTCTTCAGTCATTGACAAACAATTTGTTGGGCAATATTCAACACAATTACCGCAAAATATACAAATTCCAAAATCAATACTGTAATTCAGCAATCGTTTTTTTCTAATATTCGTTTCCAATTTCCAATCAACAACAGGTAGATCTATAGGACATACTCGAACACATACTTCACAAGCAATGCATTTATCAAATTCAAAATGGATTCGTCCGCGGAAACGTTCCGAGGTTATTAATTTTTCATAGGGATATTGAATAGTTACAGGTAAACGATTCGTGTGGGATAAGGTAATCATCAAACCTTGACCAATATACCTTGCAGCTCGTAGGGTTTGTTGACCATAATTCATGAACCCGGTTATCATAGGAAGCATATTGTAATTATCTATGAATAATTTTATCTTTGTTTCTTTCTCTTGTTTAAAAAAGTAATGAATATATTGGATTCATTTTCAATTTATAGTGAAAAGAGTTGGAAAGAAGTTGTTAATAATAGATTACCAAGGGAAATAGGTAAAAGAAATTTCCATCCAAGATTTAGTAGTTGATCCATTCTTAGCCTAGGTAAAGTCCATCTTGTTGCGATAGAAATGAACAAGAACAAATAAGTTTTAGCTAATGTAATAAAGATACCAATTGTTGTTACAAAAATTGGATCCCTTTCAAATAGCTCCAGAGTAGATATATACGGAATAGAAATATTCCAACCGCCTAAGTATAGAACTGTCACAAATAATGAGGAAATTAATAGATTTAGATAAGAAGCAACGTAAAATAAACCAAATTTGATACCTGAATATTCAGTTTGATAACCTGCTATTAATTCTTCTTCCGCTTCTGGTAAATCAAACGGTAATCTCTCGCATTCTGCTAGGGAAGAAATTAGAAAAATGATAAAACCTATAGGTTGACGCCACAAATTCCATCCCCAAAAACCATATTTTGATTGTGCCTCAACTATATCAACTGTACTTAAACTGTTAGATAATCCTAGTCGGTGATAACATTACTATTCTCACCGCTATTACAAAACCGTACATGAGGTCTTCGCCTCATACGGCTCCTCGGGGGCCATAAATAAATCTAAGGACCAGATTAGTATTATTATTATTTAGATGGATATGATGTGTTTTAAAATATATTAAATATAAATATATCTGGGGTCCCGAATTATACCAATGGAATTCTGTCTGCTCAAACTCTAAGAATAAAAAAAGCGCTTCGGAATTCATCTCATCCTTTATAAATTTTAATTTCTATTTGTTGAGTAATAACTTAATCCTTTAATAAAAAACTCCTTGTAAAAAAAAAAATAAATATTTCAGCCCATCGTGGTTTTCAATTACGAAAAAGAATTAGACATCCTATTAGTTTATTATTCATGACAGAAATTCTATTTTATTTTCGAAATATATGAAAAAAAAATATCCTTGTTTCGTTCCTTTTCTTCTTTCTTTTTTATAAAAAAGTTGGTGGACTTAAAAAATAAAAGATTATTTCGTTTCTGATAGTCATTACATTTATCGGTGGATAGGAGCATACTCTGAATCGGAATCTTGGGGAGTACTGTCTGATCATTTCTACTAAGTTTCAAGCCCCAATTAACCTTCTTTTTTTGTTATCTTATGGTATGCATAAATATCCTTTTCAATTTGTTTAATCTCTATTACAAATTCTTTGTGTATTTTGGTGTTTCTAACCATCCACTCACTTTTACCTAATTGCCGCTCACTTTGTAATACATGTATGTTAATCTATATAACTGATAGTGAAAACGCCATACGGTTAATATTTTGAACCCGCTTCAAGCCAGGATGACTAAATCAACCAACCTTGGGGTAAAGTAATTATTACGATTTTTTTTATTTCCGTTTAACCTTTGTACATAGGAAATGAGACTCAAAAAAATTTTACTGCTAATTTATGAGCAGTTTTTTTCACTCATATATAACTATCAAACTCCTTTTATTAATATTAACCCGAAAAATAAATATATATATTCCGTTTTTAACTTATTCATCTAGAAGAAACGTATTATAGTAAAAATGTTTAGGTTTCAACGAATCGCACGTAGAGATATTGATAAAACACATAGAGTTAATGGTATTTCATAACTAATCGATTGGGCAGCAGCTCGCAGACCACCTAAAAAAGAATATTTATTATTTGATCCATATCCTGACATAAGAAGTCCAATAGGAGCAATACTTGAGATGGCAATCCATAAAAAAATACCAATATTGAGGTCCGCTAAAACAAGGTGATTGCTAAAGGGAATTACTGAATAACTTAGTAAAATTGAGATAACTGCTATCGACGGTCCAATACTAAATAAAGGAGTATTTCCTCTAGCTGGACGAAGATCTTCTTTGAAAAGTAGTTTTGTCCCGTCGGCTAGGGCTTGAAGAATTCCCAACGGGCCGGCGTATTCAGGTCCAATACGTTGTTGTATCCCTGCAGATATTTCTCTTTCTAACCACACAATTACTAGTACACCTGTTATGATTCCCAATACAAGAGAAAATATAGGGACAAATATCCATATGAGTCCGTAGACCTCTTTTAAAGATTCCAATCTAACAAAAGAATTTATAGTTTGTACTTCTGTTGCATAAATTATCATTTTAACGATCAACCTCTCCCATAATTATATCTATGCTACCGAGTATCGTCATAATATCAGCCAATTTCATTCTTTTAACTAGTTCAGGGAGAATTTGCAAATTAATAAAACCCGGTGGTCTTATTTTCCATCTCCAAGGAAAACCACTTTGATCTCCTATGAGAAAAATTCCCAACTCCCCTTTTGGGGCTTCAACTCTTACATAAAGTTCTTGTTTCGATAATTCAAAAGTAGGAGAAGGCTTTTTACTAATGAATCGATATTCAAAATCATTCCATTCTGGATTCCTTTTTTTATCAAAGCATCTGCTTTCTAAATTCTCATAGGGACCTCCCGGAAGTCCTTCCAGAGCCTGTTGAATAATTTTTATGGATTCTGTCATTTCGCTAAGTCGTACTAAATAACGAGCTAATGAATCCCCTTGTTTTTGCCATTGAATTTCCCATTCAAATTCATCGTAAGACTCATAACGATCAACTTTACGAAGATCCCATGGTATTCCGGATGCGCGTAGCATTGGTCCGGATAAACCCCAATTTATTGCTTCTTCCCCACCAATAATCCCAACTCCTTCAACCCGTTCTAAAAAAATAGGATTTCGTGTAATCAGTTTTTGATATTCAACAACCTCGGTTAAAAAATAATCACAAAAATCCAAGCATTTATCTATCCAACCATAAGGTAAATCAGCCGCAATTCCTCCAATACGAAAAAAATTATGCATCATTCTCATACCGGTGGCAGCTTCGAATAGATCATATATAAATTCTCGTTCTCTGAAAATATAGAAAAAAGGAGTCTGTGCACCAATATCTGCCATAAAAGGGCCGAGCCATAACAGATGAGAAGCTATACGACTAAATTCCAGCATAATTACTCTGATATAGCTGGCCCTTTTAGGAACTTGAATATTTCCCAATTGTTCTGGTCCATTTACTGTTATTGCTTCTGTAAACATAGTAGCTAAATAATCCCATCGCGTTACATAAGGTAAATATTGTATAATTGCTCGGTTTTCTGCAATTTTTTCCATTCCCCTATGTAAATAACCCAATATGGGTTCACAGTCAACAACATCCTCACCATCTAGAGTAACAATTAAGCGAAGAACACCATGCATGGATGGGTGGTGAGGTCCCATATTGACTATCATAAGATCTTTTCCTGTAACTGGTCTCTTCATAAGTTTTTCCTTGATTCGTTCTAGCATGAATTATATTGCTGAAAAATAAGTTTATCAAAAAATTAAATATCTAAAAAATTAATTAATTCACAATTTTGTAATTTAACGAGTTTTTAATTCCCGAATATTCAACTGATTAATTAATTCTTTATAACGTACTCTATTTTTTTTTGACAAATAAGCCAGCAGTCGTTGACGTTTTCCCAGAATTTTTCGTAGACCCCTCTGAGATAAATAATCTTTTCTGTGCAATTCCAAATGTGAAGTAAGTCTTCGTATCTTATTAGTGAAACTGAATACTTGAAATTCAACAGATCCCCTGCTTTCTTCTTTTTTTTCTTGAAATGAAATGAATGCATTTTTTATCATAAAAAGAAATCCTTCCCTTTTTTATATGAATTGAAAGATATGAGTTTTACTGATCAGTAATAATAGTGGTATTTTTTTTGTACAAGGATCTGAATTTAATTAGCAACTTCTTATTCTTAATTTTATTAAAAAGTCTAACTTTAGTTCTAAAAAGGAGGATTCTTTTAATTTATTTATGGATCTGTTCTGATTGGTATCTACGTCATTGATTAAATTAATCTCATGTATAAAGATTGAATTGAAAACAATCCCTCATATTTGTGCATACAGTTATTTTCATATACCGTAACTTAATATATTATATTTATATTTAATATATTATATTTATATTTATATATAGTAAAATCATAGTAAAAAGGATCGATCATTAATGAATTTTAAATCGTGTATACATATGTAGTCTTATCATACTGAAACGATTTCCGTTAGTAGTATTAAACCAATAGCGATTCATACAAGCTAAATCTTCTAATCTAAAGTTGGGCCAAAGAAAGGATTTTAATTTAATTAGGTTTTTTTTATCCTTATCAAGATCTTTCTTTTTGTGCAAAACTGTGGTCCAGTTTTGAATATTTTTATCAAATCTTGAATTTATATCCCTCGTTTTTTTTTTTTTTAAGTTGAAACAAATTAGAATTCGAAACTCTCTACGTCGTTTAGGGGATAGAATGTTTTCAGGAACAAAGAAATCATAATTATTATTTTTTTTTTTTTGAACTAATGAAATACCTATGGTTCTATATATCATAAGTTGTCCATCGTTTTTTACAGACAAACGTACAGGTTCAATAAAAAAAATTCCTTTTTTCATTAATTTTTCAAAAGTGCAATTCTTCTTAATCATTAAAATGTCTAGATTCAGCTCCCCTCTTTCAACAGAAGATATCACTATATCGTTTGGATTTTTTAGTCTAAGCAACATACAGTATATTTTTATATCATTGAGAATTTTTTTATTAAAAAAACAATTCCATCGCAATTGAAAGCGCGAATACCTTGTGAGAAAAAAGTCGAGTTCCACTTCTGTATTGTTTTTGTATTGTTTTTTATTTTTACGTTTTTTTATCTTTGATTCCGCATAATTTTCTTCAAAAATTTTTTCTTGGTTTGATAGAGCTGGTTCAAAATTTATTTTTTTTTCTTTATATGATTCAAGCTCTCCTTGACCCGCCCATTCTTTTTCTTCGTTATTTAGATTATAAAATCGAAGGTATTCTTTTTCATTTGATCGTATAAAACCGTTTTTATTTCCAGTGAGTTTTTTATTAACATTTTTGTTTTCATTAAAATTGAAAAGAAGTAATTTAATTGGTATGACCCAAGGTTTATTTTTATATGTACTAGAAAATAATAAAAATTCTGGAAAGAAAAAAAATTCAAAATTTGTTATACGACGATTTATTATTTCTTCATTCATTCCCATCCAATCAAAAAAGTTTATTTTTTTTTTTGCAAGACCCGCCTTAGTTATTTTATCAACTCTTTGATAATTCTGAACTTTAGTCTTAATATATTTTTTTTTACTCTTGGTATCAACCCAGGGCTCAAGATTTAATTTTTTTCTAAACCAAAAGTTTAGAATTCTCCAATCCAAATATTTTCTATGCCGGTTTTCCCCCATACCCCGAATCTTATATTTTTCTAGAAAAAAAGAGATTAAACAATTATCTAGAGTAATACCTATAGGCATGTAAAAAAAAAATTTTTCTGTAGAATGAATAGATTTGTAGCAAAAAATATTATATATAGAATCTTTTTTTAAATTATGTTTTGAATTTAATAACGAGTCGGCCTCAAACAAATTTTGTTTTTTGTAATTATCAACTTTGTTTTTTTCATATGAATCCTCTTTGGCTAAACTTGGCTTTATAACTAGAGAGTCGTGGTTTATTTTATTTTTCCATTTTTGGGTTACTAATCTAGCCCACGCAACCTGAGGTAAATTGTATTGATAATGACTTCGTAACCAGTTTTTCCATTGATTTACTTCGGAATTTAAAAATGTTTTATCTTTTAATTCATAATGAAAGATTCCTTGTTCTTGAAAAAGAGCCTTTATTTGATTCTTAACAAAAAAGGATGTTATGCATATATTATATTCAAGAACAGCCTTTAATTTCGAAAAGTTACTAACTTGGATTTTTGATAATTTGTAAAATACATATGCTTGTGATAAAGAGCATAGGTCATAACTAATTTTTTTTTTTTTTGATATTAAATTTTTTATAGTCGAAATAAAATAAAT